AAAGCCTTTGTCACTTAGTTTTCGACTTTTCGGAAATATATTAGCTGATGAATTAGTAGTTGTTGTTCTTGTTTCTTTAGTACCTTTAGTGGTTCCGATACCTGTCATGTTCCTTGGATTATTTACAAGTGGTATTCAAGCTCTGATTTTTGCAACTTTAGCCGCGGCTTATATAGGTGAATCCATGGAGGGCCATCATTGACTAGTTTTCGAAAGATTCTTTTTTTTAGCTTAGCGCAAGGCAACGTATGCGCAGCCCCAAAAAAGAAAATTAGGAAATAAAAATATACAACTCACTATCTAAAATCTAGAGTTATAGCAAAAAAGATTACGATATTAGAGTAGAGAATTGTAAAAAAAAGGGGGGGAAAGAGATCTAAAAGATCTTTTTCCTAAAATTCCTGGTTGGTCCACTTATATCATACCTCTCCTCAATGAATATTCGTTTTATACGGGTCAGCCAATCCGAATATTAAATATTCGGAGTCGTAATTTGAATAAGAATTCTTGTGGTTTACGATGTGTGATTAAAGAAAAAGGGGATGTTCTATAGAACGATTCCCCTTTCAGCTTATTTTCTTCAGCGATTGACCAAAAGAAAATTTTCATAAATAAGAAATTGCATGAACTTAGATTAATCAAATAACGATATTTCTATCCAATGATTCGGCCTAATCAATTTGTCCATTTAGATTGTATCCGTGCGGGATAATCATAAAGAAAAGCGAGGAGAGCAAAGAATTTACAAAAACGGGATTCAGGTTGGTTCAGATCGGAGAGGGGGGGGGGTCGAACTAGGCATATGTAATTTAATAGCTATGCTATAAGTCAACTTGTTTCGACGCATGATTCTGGAATCCGATTGAATCTAAGATGAATAAAGAGTTGGTTTACGTTATGGAAGAAAGACATGTATATGTGATATTAGATATTGACTAGTTCTATATGAAGTAAAGATATTGCCTGTAAATTTAAATGGGGATTCCAATAGAAGTCCTTCCGTCTCATCCGTGACTGTAAATTGAATGAATAAAGGGATGAAATCAAGAAAAAGATCGAAGAATTCAACGAATGGTTCGGAACAAAGAAACGGACGAACGAAAGTCGTATGGATTCGCAAATACTTTGTCGATAGGAACTAAAAAAGAGATATCGAAGTAAAGTAGTTTTAATCATTTAATAAAATTATTACTTCAATTGAAGTTCGTAGTTACTTCGACTGGATGAATCGTAGTGATGGAATAATGAAGTTATAATTAATCGGTTGATTGTATCATTAACCATTTCTTTTTTTTTTTTTTCGTACGAGGAACTTATCATGAATCCACTGATTTCTGCCGCTTCCGTTATTGCTGCTGGATTGGCTGTAGGGCTTGCTTCTATTGGACCGGGAGTTGGTCAAGGTACTGCTGCGGGCCAAGCTGTAGAAGGTATCGCGAGACAGCCCGAGGCGGAGGGAAAAATACGAGGTACTTTATTGCTTAGTTTAGCTTTTATGGAAGCTTTAACAATTTATGGCCTGGTTGTAGCATTAGCACTTTTATTTGCGAATCCTTTTGTTTAATCTTAGAAATATGAAAAATCTTTTTTTTTTTTTAGTCTATCTATAAGAGGAGATCATATGAAAAATGTAACCGATTCTTTCCTTTCTTTGGGCCACTGGCCGTCTGCCGGGAGTTTCGGGTTTAATACCGATATTTTAGCAACAAATCTAATAAATCTAAGTGTAGTGCTTGGGGTATTGATCTTTTTTGGAAAGGGAGTGTGTGCGAGTTGTTTATTTCAAGAATAGGCTGGATACGACCAGTTGTACTTTTTCCGTTAGAACTAGGAAAGAAAGGTGCATGATCGCACGAATGACTTCTGAATAAATTCATAAATCATATGTAAGAACCATAGCATTTCGTGATTCGTTGGTAAATCCACTTTGATTCTCTATCAACCAATAATGTGGGACCATTAAACATGGTTAAAGCTAAATCGTTTGAAGTCCAGACGCGGCATGGTACTCTTTCTACCACTATATTAATTGTAATATAGAGATGCTTTCAAAACGAATAGTTTATCGATATAGAACACTCATATGGATAAAATGATTTGAACCACTTATTATCAAAATGGGGATTTCATCCCCTTTTTATCCAATGCCGAATCGACGACCTATGTATTGTGTATAAAGAAAGAAAAACTTTTTGGATTGAAAAAAAAAAAGAAACAACTTTGCTGACAATTACATATTTTTGTTTGGTCAGAAGAGTCCTCCGACTATTTTGGTTTTGGATTAGTAATTAGTTTCGATAGTTTTTTGGAATATGAAGAGAGAATAGAGGATAGGCTCATTACATTCAAAAAAAGATATGGGAATTTATCATAAATAAGTAATTGAGCGTGAGAGCCAAATGAATCGAAAGATTCATGTTTGGTTCGGGAAGGGGATCGTGGAAGTTTTTAAATGAATGGAAAGAGAATCTACTTTCATTAAGTGATTTATTAGATAATC